AATAGAAAAGGAAAGGGAGGAAATACAAAAAAATAGAAGAGAAAAGTCATACAAAGTTATATACAAATGACTACCCCCTTTTTTGTATTTCCTTAATTTATTTCCTTAATTGAATTTCGGTTGATTAGGATTGATTAGGACGAAGTTCCTTAAAAACCTCCGCCTTCTTTAAAATATCCTGAACAGTTCCTGTAGGTTGAGCCCCTTTTTCAAGGAAATATAAAATAGCAGGAACATTTAAATAAGTTTGATTCTTTATCGGATCATAAAAACCCACTTTCCGAAGATCTTTTCCTTCTCTTCGGGATCGAACATCAATTGCAACGATTCGATAGACGGCTGACATGGATAGATGTACACCCCCCCTAGAAACGTATAGGAAGCTTTCTCCTCGTACGGCTCGATTGATTCGAGGTTTTGTCTCTGTATGGAATTCTATCTAAGAAATGACAACTGGGTCCATAAAATGATCAAATCAATTAAAGATGTAAGTCTTTTTTTTCTTCTTTCTTCCTGAAAATGAAAAACAAACCATTCGTACTCTCATAACTCAAGTTGGATAACTTTCAAACAGTTCAAAGGAAAATCTTTCGGCAATTTCATTTATTGAGCGGTCTTTCCTCCTTTTATGTTTGTCTCGTTTAAAATGGATTTGGATTCTTCAGTCTGATCCAGCTATTAAGACAATAAAAAAGGTGTTTCCTTGTTCTGGGATCCTTTATCTTTGTTTTATTTTAAATCATTGGGTTTAGACATTACTTCGGTGCTTTTTAATCCTTTCAAAATGGCAGCAACATACCCCTTTTGCGATTTCTATGAAAGAATCCTACAGACGATGGATTCCCGCGTGAAACACTTTGGATCGAAAAAGTTTGATCAATTCCAAGAAATTTTTGAATTGGAAACTTGCTCAAATTGGATTCTTTCGATTTCCATACCGAAAATATATTTACGAAGTTGTTCCAATTTTTTTATTGATTGGCATTAACCCTAGACCCTTGCCCCGATAAATAAATTAATACTTTCTACTCGAGCTCCATCATGGACTAGTTACATTCCAAGACAACAAAAAAAGAGGGGTTCTAGTGAAACAGAACCAATGATGTCGAGCCAAGAGCACCTTCATTCCTACATAAAATGGTGGATGTACAAATCCACAACGGATCCTGTCTATGAAGTCGCACGTTGCTTTCTACCACATCGTTTGAAACGAAGTTTTTCCATAACATTCCTCTAAGAACCGGTATGGAATTGATTCAATTATGGAATCATGAATAGTCATTGGTTGGGCTGATGTATAAACACCATAATCTATAYTTTGTTCTATATCTATATACTATAGATATAGGTTACTATAGAGATAGGTGGATAAATATTTTTCTTTAGTAAGACCCCATCGCTAATATTAATTTATCTAACATATTAATTAATATTTAATATATAAATAATAATAATAATAATAATAAATAAAATAATAATAAATAAGACGAATAAATGAGTTCTTTTTGATTCTGCATCTTCACGTGACTCAATAGGAGAGATTGACCTATTTCATACTTCTTCAAATAGCAAAGATTCAGCTTATAAGGAATGATTAAAACTATTTATATTTCTAAATTTACTAAATTTAGAAAGTTCCCTTTTCGACATCATTATTTGAAGAAAATTTGATAGTTAAAGATCACTTTTGATCATCTTAGGAAAAAAGATAAGTCTTTCTTTTTTAATTGAATCATCAACGATTTCAATGATCTAAAATAAATAAATACACCAAACAACAAATCCAATTTTTTTTTATGAGATGGATAAAAAAAGATTAATATAAGGTAAGATTTTTATTCTTATTCTTTTTTTTTTTTTTCATCTGATTGATAAAATCCAAAGAATGGGGAGGGTTTCATATCTAGCAATTCGATCAAATAGACTGAGCAATTGTCACCGTTTATAGATATTGAAATGAATGCCTTCCCATTACTGATTAACTCCTATCTACCCCATTCTATGGGATTGATGCAACATAAATCAAAAGAAAAGAAGGGGGTGTCCTAGTCTTTTTGATTTTTATTGATTTTTACGAAATGCGAGCTGTCTAGGCACAAAGCCAAACAAGTCCAGATTAAGTCAAGTTTTTGCTCCTATTTTTTGATATTTTAGCCTAACTCATTGATTAAGAATTAAGAGACTTAGTGAATTTAATTAGTACCAAAAACCGCCTCTTAGCGAAAAGCCAAGAAATCCACAAAAAAGAAAATGGAATCTAATTAGGCTAATTTAGGGGATAGAGAATACGAGATAGGGAATATAGATTCTTTCGCATCTCGATTCAGTTTTTGAAAAAAAAAAAATGATTCATCGAAGAAAAAAATCAGAAACAACAATCACATTCCAGCTAACATTTCGATTTTAAACAGAACATTGTTAAAAAAGCAATCTATATTCTCATAGAATATATATATGTTCTGGGACGGAAGGATTCGAACCTCCGAATAGCGGGACCAAA